TTAATAGATCATTTCGGAATAGCCTATACATCACACATTCTGGATCAAGTAAAAACTCTGGGTTTTCAGCAAGCCACCGCTACATCCATTTCATTAGGAATTGATGATCTTTTAACAACACCTTCTAAGAGATGGTTAGTCCAAGATGCTGAACAACAAAGTTTGATTTTGGAAAAGCACCATCATTATGGGAATGTACACGCGGTAGAAAAATTACGTCAATCAATCGAGATATGGTATGCTACAAGTGAATATTTGAGACAAGAAATGAATCTTAATTTTAAGATGACTGATCCTTCAAATCCAGTCCATATAATGTCCTATTCTGGAGCTAGAGGAAATGCATCTCAGGTCCACCAATTAGTAGGTATGAGAGGGTTAATGTCAGATCCCCAAGGACAAATGATTGATTTACCCATTCAAAGCAATTTACGCGAAGGACTTTCTTTAACGGAATATACAATTTCCTGCTACGGAGCCCGCAAAGGAGTTGTGGATACTGCTGTACGAACGTCAGACGCTGGATACCTCACGCGTAGACTTGTTGAAGTAGTTCAACATATTGTTGTACGTAGAACGGATTGTGGAAGTATCCGAGGTATTTCCGTGAGTCTTCGAAAGGGGATGACGGAAAGAATTTTTATCCAAACGCTAATAGGTCGCGTATTAGCGAACGATGTATACCTAGGTCTACGATGCATTGCTACCAGAAATCAAGATATTGGGATTGGGCTTGTCAATCGATTCATGACCTCTCGGGCGCAGCCAATATATATTCGAACTCCCTTCACTTGCCGAAGTGCATCTTGGATCTGTCGATTATGTTATGGTCGGAGTCCCACTCATGGTGACCTGGTTGAATTGGGAGAAGCAGTAGGTATTATTGCGGGTCAATCCATTGGAGAACCAGGGACTCAACTAACATTAAGAACTTTTCATACCGGTGGAGTATTCACCGGTGGTACTGCAGAACATGTACGAGCTCCTTCTAATGGAAAAATCAAATTCAATGAGGATTTGGTTCATCCCACACGCACACGTCATGGACATCCTGCCTTTCTCTGCTATGTAGACCTATATGTGACTATTGAGAGTCAGGATATTATACATAGTGTGAATATTCCACCAAAAAGTTTTCTTTTGGTTCAAAATGATCAATATGTGGAATCAGAACAAGTGATTGCTGAGATTCGTGCTGGAACATCCACTTTCCATTTTAAAGAGAGGGTTCGAAAACATATTTATTCTGACTCAGAGGGAGAAATGCATTGGAGTACCGGTGTGTACCATGCACCTGAATATACACACGGTAATGTTCATTTCTTACCCAAAACAAGTCATTTATGGATCTTATCGGGGGGTCCGTGCAAATCCAGTCTAGTGCCTTTTTCACTCCACAAGGATCAAGATCAAATGAATGTTCAATCTCTTTCTGTCCAAGAGAGATCCATTTCTGACTTCTCGGTGAATAATAATCAAGTGAGACACAAATTGTTTGGCTCGGATCCCCTGGCGAGAAAAGGGCGAAGGATTTCTGATTATGCAGCAGGATCTGAGCGAGTCATATCCAATGGTGATGGGGATTTCATATATCCCGCCATTCTCCGAGAGAATTCTTATTTATTGGCGAAGAGGCGAAGAAATAGATTCATCATACCATTCCAATATGATCCGGAACGGGAGAAGGAATTAACGCCTCATTCTAGTACTAGTATCACGGTTGAAATACCCGCAAATGGTATTTTGCGTAGAAATAGTATTCTTGCTTATTTCGACGATCCACGATACAGAAGAAGCAGTTCGGGAATTACCAAATATGGCATCATAGAGGTCGATTCAATCGTCAAAAAAGAGGGTCTGATTGAGTATCGAAGACCAAAAGAATCTAGACCGAAATACCAAATGAAAGTAGATCGATTTTTTGTCATTCCCGAAGAAGTCCATATCTTGCCCGGGTCTTCATCCATAATGGTACGGAACAATAGTATCATTGGAGTAGATACACGAATTACGTTTAATACAAGAAGCCAAATAGGTGGATTGGTCCGAATAGAAAAAAAAAAAAAAAAGATTGAACTGAAAATCTTTTCTGGAGGTATCCATTTTCCTGGGGAAACAGATAAGATATCCCGACACATTGGCATCTTGATACCACCAGGAGCAAGAAAAAAAATGGATAAAGGATCAAAGGGGAAAAATTGGGAAGGGAAAAATTGGGTCTATGTCCAATGGATCACACCTATCAAGAAAAAATATTTTGTTTCAGTACGACCCGTAGTGACATATGAAATAGCTGATGGGATAAATCTAGTAACGCTTTTCCCTGGGGATATGTTACAGGAAAAGGATAATTTGCGACTCCAAGTTGTCAATTATATCCTTTATGGGGATGGCAAACCAATTCGAGGGATTTCCCATACAAGTATTCAATTGGTTCGTACTTGTTTAGTATTGAATTGGGACCAAGACAAAAAAGGTTCTATAGAAAAGGTTCAGGCTTCTTCTGCTGAAGTAAGGGCAAATGATCTGATTCGATATTTCATAAGAATTGATTTGGCGAAGTCTCCTATTTTGTATACCGGAAAGAGGAATGATAGGTCAGGTTCAGTGATTCCTGATACTGGGTCATATTGCGCCAATACCAATCTTTTTTCTTCCAAGGTGAAAATGAAATCACTTAGTCAACATCAAGGAACCGTTCGTACATTTCTTAATAGAAATAAAGAAGGCCAATCTCTTATAGTTTTTTCATCATCTAATTGTTCTCGCATCAATGTTTCGAAATATCACAATGTGACCAAAGAATCAATTAAAGAAAAAGAGGATACCCCGATTCCAATTCTTAATTTGTTGGGTCCCTTAGGTACAGTACCTAAAATTCATAATTTTTCCCCATCTTATCATTCAATAACTCATAATGAGATCTTGTTAAATAAATATTTAATACTGGATAATAATAATCCAAAACAGACTTTCCAACTACTTAAATATTATTTAGTGGATGAAAACGGGAGAATCTCTAATGCAAATCCATGCAGTGACATCATTTTGAATCTATTTGGTTCGTGCTTTCTCCCTCACGATTATTGTGAGGGGACATCCACAACCAGAATAATTAGCCTCGGACAGTTTATTTGTGAAAATGTATGTCTATCCAAACACGGAACACACATAAAATCTGGTCAAGTTATAATGGTTTATCTTGACTCTTTCATAATAAGATCAGCTAAACCCTATTTGGCGACCCGAGGAGCAACCGTTCATGGTGATTATGGAGAAATCTTTTACGAAGGAGATACATTAGTTACATTTATATATGAAAAATCGAGATCTGGTGATATAACTCACGGCCTTCCAAAAGTTGAACAAGTGTTAGAAGTTCGTTCGATTGATTCAATATCGATGAACCTAGAAAAAAGGGTTGAAGGTTGGAACGAACATATAACAGGAATTCTTGGAATTCCTTGGGGATTCCTGATTGGTGCTGAACTCACCATAGCGCAAAGTCGTATTTCTTTGGTTAATAAGATCCAAAAGGTTTATCGATCCCAGGGGGTACAGATTCATAATAAGCATATAGAGATTATTGTACGACAAATAACATCAAAAGTGTTGGTTTCAGAAGATGGAATGTCTAATGTTTTTTCACCCGGGGAACTAATCGGATTGTTGCGAGCAGAACGAGCAGGTCGTGCTTTGGAAGAGGCTATTTGTTACCGAGCCGTCTTATTGGGAATAACGAGAGCATCTCTGAATACTCAAAGTTTCATATCAGAAGCTAGTTTTCAGGAAACCGCTCGAGTTTTAGCAAAAGCCGCTCTCCGGGGTCGTATTGATTGGTTGAAAGGTCTGAAAGAGAATGTTGTTCTGGGGGGGATGATACCCGTTGGTACCGGATTCAAACGATTCGTTCACCGTTCAAGGGAATACAACAACATTCCTTTGGAAATACAAAAGAAGAATTTTTTCGGGGGGGAAATGAGAGATATTCTGTTCCACCACAGAGAATTATTTTGTTCTTGCATCCCAAAGCCAAAGAGTTTCCATAATACATCAGAACAACCATTCTATGCTATGGGATCTAATCCAATCTTTCATAAGAGCGGATTCATTATTAGCTAAGCTAATATAATGGTCATTTGTTAATAAAGAGAATATCGAAACCAAGGGCATATCATAATGAAGCTTGGACCGTGTATCAACGGTTAACCCCCGGTAGAAGGTTCCATTGGAACAATTAATTAGTTATTTCGGGGTACCTCGTCTCTTTTTTTTTAGAGGAAGTGTGGGGATAAATGACAAGAAGATATTGGAACATCAATTTGGAAGAGATGATGGAAGCGGGGGTTCATTTTGGTCATGGTACTAGGAAATGGAATCCTAGAATGGCACCTTACATCTCTGCAAAGCGTAAAGGTATTCATATTACAAATCTTACGAGAACTGCTCGTTTTTTATCAGAAGCCTGTGATTTAGTTTTTGACGCAGCAAGTAGGGGAAAACACTTCCTAATAGTTGGTACGAAAGATAAGGCAGCTGATTCGGTAGCATCAGCTGCAATAAGGGCTCGGTGTCATTATGTCAATAAAAAATGGCTCGGTGGTATGTCAACGAATTGGTCCACTACGGAAACGAGGCTTCAGAAGTTCAGGGACTTGAGAGTGAGAGCCGAGATGGGGCAACTCAGTCGTCTCCCGAAACGGGATGCAGCAATATTGAAGAGACAATTATCTCACTTTCAAACATATCTGGGCGGTATCAAATATATGACGGGGTTACCCGATATTGTAATCATCATTGATCAGCAAGAAGAATATACGGCCCTTCGAGAATGCGTCACTTTGGGTATTCCAACTATTTGTTTAATCGATACAAATTGTGATCCAGATCTCGCAGATATTCCGATTCCAGCCAACGATGACGCTATAGCTTCCATCCGATTGATTCTTAACAAATTAGTATCCGCAATTTGTCAGGGACGTTCTAGCTATATAAGAAGTCGTTGATTAATAATAAGATAAGTCAATTACTTCGCTTCGGGAAACCCGGAGATTCATTGAATCGGTTATTCTTACTATTCCTGAATGTGAATGTGAAAAAGGAGATTTTCATTGCCGGGGATATATTACGTGATTAATTCATTAATTAATATCTGAAATATATGGTTAAGTTAAATTAGGTAGGAGAGTATAAATGGTTGAATCAAAATAATTCCTTCTTAAGTTCCATTTCTGTCAGAGGGTAATATGAATGTTCTACCATGTTCCATCAACACACTAAAGGGGTTATACGAGATATCCGGCGTGGAAGTAGGCCAACATTTCTATTGGCAAATAGGGGGTTTCCAAGTGCATGCCCAAGTACTTATAACTTCCTGGGTCGTAATTGCTATCTTATTAGGTTCAGCCGCTATAGCCGTTCGGAATCCACAAACTATCCCGACCGACGGTCAGAATTTTTTCGAATATGTTCTTGAATTCATTCGAGACGTGAGCAAAACTCAAATTGGAGAAGAAGAATATGGTCCTTGGGTTCCTTTTATTGGAACTCTGTTCCTATTTATTTTTGTTTCTAACTGGTCAGGTGCTCTTTTACCTTGGAGAATCATACAGTTACCTCATGGGGAGTTAGCTGCACCCACGAATGATATAAATACTACTGTTGCTTTAGCTTTACCCACGTCAGTGGCATATTTCTATGCAGGCCTTACTAAAAAGGGATTGGGTTATTTCGGTAAATATATTCAACCAACTCCAATACTTTTACCAATTAATGTCTTAGAAGATTTCACAAAACCTTTATCACTTAGTTTTCGACTTTTCGGGAATATATTGGCCGATGAATTAGTAGTTGTTGTTCTTGTTTCTTTAGTACCTTTAGTGATTCCTATACCTGTGATGTTCCTCGGATTATTCACAAGCGGTATTCAAGCTCTCATTTTTGCAACTTTAGCTGCGGCTTATATAGGTGAATCCATGGAAGGTCATCATTGAGTACAAATAAGAAATAAAATAATAAAAAAATGCTTTGAATTTCAAAATTCAAAGAGTCGCTTTTTCTTTTTGAATTGATTGAAATTCAAAATTAAGCCCATGAATCTTATTCCAATAAAATAATTAATTCATGGGTAGCTCAAGATACCCGCTTGGGGTATATAAATATATATTTATGATATGTATGATATAGAGTAGGAACAAAACAGGAAGATATATATGTACGATATTAATATTTATTATATTACGTATTACACTACGGAATTGTAAAAAAGGGGGGAGATTCCCAATTTTTCCTAAGATCCCCCTTTTGTCCTATTCATGTCATACATCGCCTTTATTTGCCCAGTCAATTACGACGATTCATAATTGGGATAATGTTATCCGTTTGGGACGCGCGACGAAACAACAAGAACTATGTTCTGCGGAACCGTTGCTATTTCATTCCATTCTATTCAACAATTGACCAAAATTGGAATTAAGAGGAATTGGATCAATCAATCAAATCTTGATATGGGATGATTCGCTTTGATGAATCTCTTCGTTTGTATCCATGTGAGATAATGACAAAGACAAGAAAGAGTTAACGAATAAGATGAAAAATGAAGTAGGTTAGGTGGGCCGAGCTACATAGCCGTAGCTACATATTATATGTGAACTCCGGTGTGTGCTTAGAAGAATGATTCCAGGGTCCGATCCGATTCAATAGAAATAAGATGGCGATGGTTTACATTATGGAAGAAAACATGTATATGTGATAGTAGATATTCATATATATGGACTACCCATATATATTATATATGGACTACCCATCTATATTATTTCATTCCCCATCGACTTTATATTATATAGTATAGATATAGATTCCACTTTATTTATATGGATTACGATATATAAGCTCTTCCCTTTTTCGTCTGTGACTGTATATGTGGATTGAATATGAAGTTAAGCCTATGAATGCATATGGAGAAGATGAAGGAGGGAGGAATTGAAAGAATGGGTTCGGAACAAAGAAATAGAAGCACTAATATGGATTTTCAAAGACTTGGATAGTGAATAAAAACGAGATATTGAAGTAGTTCTGATGATTCAGTAATATCAAATATCATCACTTCTTAACTCAAATTGGGTTCGGAGTTCTTAGTTTAGTTGTATGGATCTTAGTGATGGAATATGAAATAATAAGTAATGTAACTAATTAATATATAATATAAATATATAACATTAATTATATATAATAATTCATTGGTTTATTTGATTATATCATTAACCATTTCTTCATTTTTTGTTGTGAGGAGCTTACCATGAATCCCCTAATTTCTGCTGCTTCCGTTATTGCTGCTGGATTGGCCGTAGGACTTGCTTCTATTGGACCCGGAGTCGGTCAAGGTACTGCTGCGGGCCAAGCCGTAGAAGGTATTGCTAGACAACCAGAAGCAGAGGGTAAAATACGAGGTACTTTATTGCTTAGTCTGGCTTTTATGGAAGCTTTAACAATTTACGGGCT